GTCCTTGTAGTTTACGAAAAGCATGACACTGAAGATGTCAAGACGGCTGCTACCTGCACCCAAGGACAAAAGACTTAGTCCTAACCTTACTGTTGGTTGTTGCTAGGTTTATACATGCAAGTATCCGCGCCCCAGTGCGTATGCCCTGGACACCTTGAACCCCAAGTAGATAGGAGCGGGCATCAGGCTCACCACAACCGTAGCCCAAGACGCCTAGCAATTGCCACGTCCCCACGGATTCTCAGCAGTAGTTAACATTAAGCAATGAGTGCAAACTTGACTTAGCCATAGCAAACTCCAGAGTCGGTAAATCCTGTGCCAGCCACCGCGGTCATACAGGAGACTCAAATCAACTTTATAACGGCGTAAAGAGTGGTCACATGTTATCCAAGTAGCTAAGACTAAAAGGTAACTGAGCTGTCATAAGCCCAAGATGCCCGTAAGGCCTCCGTCCTCAAAGAAGATCTTAGAACAACGATTTATTGAATTCCACGAAAGCCAGGGCCCAAACTGGGATTAGATACCCCACTATGCCTGGCCCTAAATCTTGAAGCTCTACCTTACCTGAGCTTCCGCCCGAGAACTACGAGCACAAACGCTTAAAACTCTAAGGACTTGGCGGTGCCCCAAACCCACCTAGAGGAGCCTGTTCTGTAATCGATAATCCACGATACTACCTGACCATTTCTTGCCCAAAACAGCCTATATACCGCCGTCGCCAGCTCACCTTCCCTGACGGCTCAACAGTGAGCGCAATAGCCCCATTACGCTAGCACGACAGGTCAAGGTATAGCCTATGGAATGGAAGCAATGGGCTACATTTTCTAAGTTAGAACATACGGCAAAGGGACATGAAACAGTCTCTGGAAGGAGGATTTAGCAGTAAAGTGGGACAATTGAGCCCTCTTTAAGCCGGCTCTGGGGCACGTACATACCGCCCGTCACCCTCCTCGCAGGCGACCAAAACCCCCCCCTATACCTAATAAGCTATCCAGCCGAAGATGAGGTAAGTCGTAACAAGGTAAGTGTACCGGAAGGTGCACTTAGAATACCAAGACGTAGCTTTAACGAAAGCATTCAGCTTACACCTGAAAGATATCTGCTAACATCAGATCGTCTTGATGCCAAACTCTAGCCCAACATACATTGACCTGGAATAACAAAGCTACTCCCTAAACCAAACCAAAGCATTTGATAGTCCCAGTATAGGCGATAGAAAAGACACCATTGGAGCGATAGAGACTACGTACCGTAAGGGAAAGATGAAATAGCAGTGAAAACTAAGCTAAAAAAAGCAAAGATCAACCCTTGTACCTTTTGCATCATGGTCTAGCAAGAAAAACCAAGCAAAATGAATTTAAGTTTGCCACCCCGAAACCTAAGCGAGCTACCCATGAGCAGCTATTATTGAGCGAACCCGTCTCTGTTGCAAAAGAGTGGGATGACTTGTGGGTAGAGGTGAAAAGCCAATCGAGCTGGGTGATAGCTGGTTGCCTGTGAAACGAATCTTAGTTCACTCTTAATTCTTCTCCAAGGAAACCCAGAACCCTAATGAAGCGAATTAAGGGCTATTTAAAGGGGGTACAGCTCCTTTAAAAAAGAAGACAATCTCTACCAGCGGATAAATAACATGTACACAAACTATTGTGGGCCCTTAAGCAGCCACCAACAAAGAGTGCGTTAAAGCTCTGTAACTAAAAATATCTAAACTATATGAATCCCTCATCACTAACAGGCCAACCTATAACCAGATAGGAGAATTAATGCTAGAATGAGTAACCAGGGTTCTCCCTCTACGACGCAAGCTTACATCCATACATTATTAACAAATCACCAATATACGACTAATCCAACAAGCAGAGTATTAAAAGTATTGTTAACCCGACAGAGGAGCGTCCATTAAGAAAGATTAAAACCTGCAAAAGGAACTAGGCAAAGTACCAAGGCCCGACTGTTTACCAAAAACATAGCCTTCAGCCAAACCAAAACAAGTATTGAAGGTGATGCCTGCCCGGTGACCTGAGGTTTAACGGCCGCGGTATCCTAACCGTGCAAAGGTAGCGCAATCAATTGTCCCATAAATCGAGACTAGTATGAATGGCTAAACGAGGTCTTAACTGTCTCTTGCAGGCAATCGGTGAAATTGATCTCCCTGTGCAAAAGCAGGGATAAACCCATAAGACGAGAAGACCCTGTGGAACTTTAAAACCAGCAGCCACCCCAAATAGCATAAACCCCCACTGGGCTCACTTACACATAAGCCACTGGACTGCGTTTTTCGGTTGGGGCAACCTTGGAGAAAAACAGATCCTCCAAAAATTAGACCTTACATCTAGACTGAGAGCGACTTCTCGACGTGCTAATAGCAACCAGACCCAATATAATTGATCAATGGACCAAGCTACCCCAGGGATAACAGCGCAATCCCCTTTGAGAGTCCGTATCGACAAGGGGGTTTACGACCTCGATGTTGGATCAGGACATCCTAGTGGTGCAGCCGCTACTAAGGGTTCGTTTGTTCAACGATTAACAGTCCTACGTGATCTGAGTTCAGACCGGAGTAATCCAGGTCGGTTTCTATCTATGATGAGCTCTTCCCAGTACGAAAGGATAGGAAAAGTGAGGCCAATACCACAAGCAAGCCTTCGCCTTAAGTGATGAAACCAACTTAATCACAAAAGGCTATCACATTCCACCACACCCTAGAAAAGGGCCCAGCTAGCGTGGCAGAGCTCGGCAAATGCAAAAGGCTTAAGTCCTTTAACTCAGAGGTTCAAATCCTCTCCCTAGCTTCCCATGACAAACCACCCTTTCCTAGTCAGCCTAATCATAGCCCTTTCCTACGCCCTACCCATCCTAATCGCAGTAGCCTTCCTCACACTAGTAGAACGTAAAATCTTAAGCTACATACAAGGCCGAAAGGGCCCAAACATTGTTGGGCCCTACGGACTGCTTCAACCTCTAGCAGACGGAGTGAAACTATTCATCAAAGAGCCTATTCGTCCCTCAACATCTTCCCCTATCCTGTTTATCACAACCCCCATACTAGCGCTTCTACTCGCAATCTCAATCTGAACCCCACTTCCTCTACCGTTCGCACTTGCAGATCTTAATTTAGGCGTATTATTCCTCTTAGCTATGTCAAGTCTAGCAGTATATTCCATTCTATGATCAGGATGAGCCTCTAACTCGAAATACGCCCTAATCGGAGCACTACGAGCAGTAGCCCAAACCATTTCCTACGAAGTAACCCTAGCCATCATCCTACTATCAGTGATCCTACTAAGCGGTAGTTACACTCTGAGCACTCTTGCAGTAACCCAAGAACCCCTATACCTGATTTTCTCCTGCTGACCATTGGCCATGATATGATACGTCTCCACACTCGCTGAAACCAACCGAGCCCCATTCGACCTAACAGAAGGTGAGTCTGAACTAGTTTCAGGGTTCAACGTCGAATATGCAGCAGGACCTTTTGCCTTATTCTTCCTAGCTGAGTACGCGAACATCATATTCATGAACACACTAACTGCCATCATTTTCTTCAACCCGAGTGCCCTAAATCCACCCCAAGAATTATACCCCACAATTATAGCCACAAAAGTCCTCCTACTATCAGCAGGCTTCCTATGAATTCGCGCTTCCTACCCACGATTCCGATACGACCAATTAATACACCTACTATGAAAAAACTTCCTTCCACTTACACTTGCTCTATGTCTGTGACATACCAGCATGCCAATCTGTTACGCGGGTCTACCCCCCTACCTGAGAACTCTAAGGAAATGTGCCTGAGAGCTAAGGGTCACTATGATAAAGTGAACACAGAGGTATACTAACCCTCTCATTTCCTAAAAACTTAGAAAAGCAGGAATCGAACCTACACTAAAGGGATCAAAACCCTCCATACTCCCCTTATATTATTTTCTAGTAGGGTCAGCTAAACAAGCTATCGGGCCCATACCCCGAAAATGATGGTTCAACTCCTTCCCCTGCTAATGAATCCCCAAGCAAAACTAGTATTCACCACCAGTCTAATCCTAGGGACCACCATCACAATCTCAAGTAACCACTGAATCATAGCTTGAACTGGACTTGAAATCAATACCCTAGCCATCCTCCCTCTAATCTCGAAGTCCCATCACCCACGAGCTATCGAGGCTGCAACTAAATACTTTCTAGTCCAAGCAGCTGCTTCTGCTCTAATTCTATTCTCCAGCATGACCAACGCATGGCAAACCGGACAGTGAGACATCACCCAACTAACCTGCCCAGCATCATGCCTAGTCCTAACCACAGCAATTGCAATGAAACTAGGACTAGCCCCCTTCCACTTCTGGTTTCCTGAAGTACTTCAAGGCACTTCCCTAACCACCGGCCTCCTCCTATCCACAGCCATGAAATTCCCTCCAATGACGCTATTCTTCATAACCTCTAACTCACTAAACCCTACCCTCCTAACCTCTATGGCCATTCTTTCTGCAGCTTTAGGCGGATGAGCAGGACTAAACCAGACTCAAATCCGAAAAATCCTAGCCTTCTCATCAATCTCTCACTTAGGCTGAATAGCCATCGTCATTGTGTATAGCCCCAAACTAGCCCTACTAAACTTCTACCTGTACATCCTAATAACCACAGCCGTATTCCTCATACTAATATCAATCAAAACCCTAAAACTATCAACACTCATAACTACATGAACAAAAACCCCAGCACTAAGTGCGATACTAATACTAGCTCTGCTTTCCCTCGCAGGTCTTCCTCCCCTAACAGGGTTCCTCCCAAAATGAATGATCATCCAAGAACTAACTAAACAAGACCTAGCCCCAGCAGCAACAATCATTGCTCTCCTCTCCCTACTAAGCCTATTCTTCTACCTACGCCTAGCGTACTGCGCAACAATTACACTTCCCCCTCATACTACAAACCACATAAAACAGTGACACACAAACAAGCCAACCAGCATCCTAGTTGCCATCCTGGCCACCATGTCTGTTGTCCTCCTACCAATGTCACCTATAATCCTCGCTATCGTCTAAGAAACTTAGGATCACCTAAACCGAAGGCCTTCAAAGCCTTAAACAAGAGTTAAACTCTCTTAGTTTCTGCTAAGATTCGCAGGATATTACCCTGCATCTCCTAAATGCAACTCAGATGCTTTAATTAAGCTAGAACCTTAGTACACTAGACAGATGGGCCTCGATCCCATAATACTATAGTTAACAGCTATATGCCCAAACCAACAGGCTTCTATCTAAGGCCCCGGCACGCAATTAACGCACATCAATGAGCTTGCAACTCACCATGAATTTCACTACAGAGCCGATAAGAAGAGGAATTAAACCTCTGTAAAAAGGACTACAGCCTAACGCTTACACACTCAGCCATCTTACCTGTGACATTCATTAATCGATGATTATTCTCAACCAACCACAAAGATATCGGTACCCTATACCTAATTTTCGGCGCATGAGCCGGAATAGTAGGTACTTCCCTAAGCCTCCTTATTCGAGCAGAACTAGGCCAACCAGGCGCCCTACTAGGAGACGACCAAGTTTACAACGTTGTCGTCACAGCCCATGCCTTCGTAATAATCTTCTTCATAGTTATACCAATTATGATTGGAGGGTTCGGAAACTGACTAGTCCCTCTAATAATTGGGGCCCCAGACATAGCATTCCCCCGAATAAACAACATAAGCTTCTGACTACTCCCCCCATCCTTCCTGCTCCTCCTAGCCTCTTCCACAGTAGAAGCAGGAGCAGGCACAGGCTGAACTGTCTACCCACCTCTAGCTGGCAACCTAGCCCATGCCGGAGCCTCAGTAGACCTGGCCATCTTCTCCCTTCACTTAGCAGGTATCTCCTCAATCCTAGGGGCTATTAACTTCATCACAACAGCAATCAACATAAAACCACCTGCCCTCTCACAATACCAAACACCCCTATTCGTCTGATCCGTCCTAATCACTGCAGTCCTACTTCTCCTGTCTCTCCCTGTTCTAGCCGCTGGAATCACTATACTTCTAACTGACCGTAACCTAAACACCACCTTCTTCGACCCCGCGGGAGGAGGAGACCCAGTACTCTACCAGCACCTATTCTGATTCTTCGGACACCCAGAGGTATACATCCTAATTCTCCCAGGATTTGGAATCATCTCACACGTCGTAGCCTACTACGCAGGTAAAAAAGAGCCATTCGGGTACATAGGCATGGTATGAGCCATACTATCCATCGGCTTCCTAGGCTTCATTGTCTGAGCCCACCACATATTCACAGTAGGAATGGACGTTGATACTCGAGCATACTTCACATCTGCAACCATGATCATTGCCATCCCAACAGGAATCAAAGTGTTCAGCTGACTAGCAACACTACACGGAGGTACAATCAAATGAGAGCCCCCAATACTATGAGCCATAGGATTTATCTTCCTATTCACCATTGGAGGACTAACAGGCATCGTTCTAGCAAACTCCTCATTAGACATTGCCCTACATGATACCTACTACGTAGTAGCCCACTTCCACTACGTCCTTTCAATAGGCGCAGTATTCGCGATTCTAGCAGGCTTTACACACTGATTCCCACTATTCACTGGCTACACCCTCCACTCCACATGAGCCAAAGCCCACTTCGGAGTAATGTTCGTAGGCGTTAATCTAACCTTCTTCCCCCAACACTTCCTAGGCCTAGCCGGTATACCACGACGATACTCAGACTACCCAGACGCTTATACCCTATGAAACACTATCTCCTCAATCGGCTCATTAATCTCCCTAACGGCCGTAATCATGCTAGTGTTCATCATCTGAGAGGCTTTCGCATCAAAACGCAAAGCACTCCAACCAGAACTAACAAACACCAACATTGAATGAATTCACGGCTGCCCGCCTCCATTCCACACCTTTGAGGAGCCAGCCTTTGTTCAAGTCCAAGAAAGGAAGGAGTCGAACCCCCATATGTTGGTTTCAAGCCAACCGCATAGACCACTTATGCTTCTTTCTCATAGAAGTGTTAGTAAAACAATTACATAGCCTTGTCAAGACTAAATTACAGGTGAAACCCCTGTACACCTCACCCCCAAAAATGGCCAACCACTCACAATTCGGTTTTCAAGATGCTTCATCACCTATCATAGAAGAACTCGTACAATTTCATGACCACGCTCTAATGGTTGCACTAGCCATTTGTAGCCTAGTTCTTTACCTTCTAGCTCTAATAATTACAGAAAAACTATCATCAAGCACTGTAGACGCCCAAGAAATCGAGCTCGTTTGAACAATTCTCCCAGCCGCAGTCCTAATCATACTCGCCCTCCCCTCCCTACGAATTCTCTATATGATGGACGAGGTAAATGAACCAGACCTGACCCTAAAAGCCATCGGTCATCAATGATACTGATCATATGAATATACTGATTTCAAGGATCTAACATTCGACTCTTACATAATTCCTACATCAGACCTACCCCTAGGACACTTTCGCTTACTAGAAGTAGACCATCGAGTTATTGTACCAACAGACTCCAAAGTCCGAGTAATCGTCACCGCTGACGACGTACTCCACTCATGAGCTGTCCCCAGCCTCGGAGTAAAAACTGATGCAATTCCAGGACGCCTCAACCAAACTTCCTTCCTTACTCATCGTCCCGGAGTCTACTACGGACAATGCTCAGAAATCTGCGGAGCCAACCACAGCTTTATACCTATTGTAGTCGAATCAACCCCTCTAGCTAACTTCGAGAGCTGATCCTCCCTACTACCCTCCTAATCATTAAGAAGCTATGAAACAGCGCTAGCCTTTTAAGCTAGAGAAAGAGGACTCATCCCTCCTTAATGGTATGCCTCAACTAAACCCAAGCCCTTGATTTTTTATCATGATTGCTTCATGACTAACCTTTTCCCTGATCATCCAACCCAAACTACTCACATTCGTCACTATCAATCCTCCCTCCAGCAAAGCTCCTACAATACCCAAGACCACCCCCTGAGCCTGACCATGAACCTAAGCTTCTTCGACCAATTCTCAAGTCCATCTCTACTAGGTATCCCCCTAATCCTGATCTCAATGACATTCCCCGCCCTCCTCATCCCTTCCTTCGGTAACCGATGAATCACTAACCGACTCTCAGCCCTGCAACTATGATTCATCAATCTAGTAACAAAACAACTAATGATACCACTTCACAAAAAAGGTCACAAATGAGCCCTAATCCTAACATCTCTAATGATCTTCTTGCTGCTTATCAACCTCCTAGGACTATTACCTTACACATTCACACCAACAACTCAGCTATCCATAAACCTAGCCCTAGCCTTCCCCCTATGACTCGCCACTCTCCTGACAGGTCTCCGGAACCAACCCTCCGCCTCTCTAGGACACCTCCTGCCAGAAGGCACCCCCACACCTCTAATCCCCGCCCTAATCATGATCGAGACAACAAGCCTTCTCATCCGTCCTTTAGCTCTAGGAGTACGCCTAACTGCAAACCTTACAGCAGGACACCTTCTTATCCAACTCATTTCCACCGCTACAGTAACCCTATTCTCAACAATACCAGCAGTTTCCCTACTGGCCCTACTAGTTCTGCTACTCCTAACTATCCTAGAAGTAGCAGTAGCCATAATCCAAGCTTATGTTTTCGTCCTACTACTAAGCCTTTACCTACAAGAAAACATCTAACACCAATGGCACACCAAGCACATTCTTACCATATAGTAGACCCTAGCCCATGACCTATTCTCGGAGCAGGCGCCGCCCTCCTAACTACTTCAGGACTAACCATATGATTCCACTATAACTCCCCCCGACTCCTAATCCTAGGCCTCATCTCAACCATTCTAGTCATATTCCAATGATGACGTGACATCGTACGTGAAAGCACTTTCCAAGGCCATCACACTCCAACCGTCCAAAAAGGCCTGCGATACGGTATAGTCCTATTTATCACATCAGAGGCCTTCTTTTTCCTAGGATTCTTCTGGGCATTCTTCCACTCGAGCCTAGCACCTACTCCAGAACTAGGAGGCCAATGACCCCCTGTAGGAATTAAACCTCTAGACCCAATGGACGTCCCTCTTCTAAATACCGCCATTCTCCTAGCTTCAGGCGTAACTGTCACATGAGCCCACCACAGCATTACAGAAGCAAGCCGAAAACAAGCAATCCAAGCCCTCACCCTCACAGTACTTCTAGGCTTCTACTTCACCGGACTTCAAGCTATAGAGTACTACGAAGCCCCATTCTCCATTGCAGACGGAATCTACGGCTCAACCTTCTTTGTTGCTACAGGATTCCACGGTCTGCACGTGATCATCGGCTCTACATTCCTACTAGTATGTCTATACCGCCTAATCAAATTCCACTTCACCCCAAACCACCACTTTGGCTTCGAAGCAGCAGCATGATACTGACACTTCGTAGACGTCGTATGACTTTTCCTCTACATCTCTATCTACTGATGAGGATCCTGCTCTTCTAGTATACTTAATACAATCGACTTCCAATCCTTTAAATCTGGTTTAAACCCAGAGAAGAGCAATGAACATAATCATATTCATGATCGCCCTATCTCTAACCCTAAGCGTCGCCCTAACTGCCCTAAACTTTTGATTAGCCCAAATAGCCCCAGACTCAGAAAAACTGTCCCCGTACGAATGCGGATTCGACCCACTAGGGTCCGCCCGGCTTCCATTTTCAATCCGATTTTTCCTAGTTGCAATCTTATTTCTACTATTCGACTTAGAAATTGCCCTCCTTCTCCCACTACCATGAGCAACACAACTTCAATCACCCATGACCACACTAATCTGAGCCTCCATCCTAATTCTCATCCTTACCCTAGGATTAATGTACGAATGGACCCAGGGAGGACTAGAATGAGCAGAATAACAGAAAGTTAGTCTAACCAAGACAGTTGATTTCGGCTCAACAGATTATAGTACATACCCTATAACTTTCTTTATGTCCCACTTACATCTAAGTTTTTACGCAACATTCACCCTAAGTAGCCTAGGCCTAGCCTTCCACCGGACGCACCTGATCTCAGCCTTACTCTGCCTAGAGAGCATAATATTATCTATATACATTGCCCTAACTATATGACCCATCCAAATACAAGCACCATCCTCCACCATCCTCCCTATTCTAATATTAACATTTTCTGCTTGCGAGGCAGGAGCAGGACTAGCACTGCTAGTAGCCTCCACCCGAACCCACGGCTCCGACCACCTACACAACTTCAACCTACTACAATGCTAAAAATCATAATCCCAACCATAATACTTCTCCCTCTGACTCTCCTCTCTCCATGCAAACACTTATGAACTAACATCACAACGCACAGCCTACTTATCGCTACAATCAGCCTCCAATGATTAGTTCCAACCTACTACCCAAATAAAACCTCAACCTTCTGAGCCTCCATTGACCAAATCTCCTCCCCTCTACTAGTACTATCCTGCTGACTACTTCCCCTCATAATCATAGCAAGCCAAAACCACCTAGAACAAGAACCCACTGTTCGCAAACGAATCTTCGCTACAACCCTCATCCTAGCCCAACCATCCATTCTTCTAGCTTTCTCCTCCTCAGAACTCATACTATTCTATATTGCATTTGAAGCCACCCTAATCCCCACCCTCATTCTCATCACACGATGAGGTAGCCAACCAGAGCGACTAAACGCTGGCATTTACCTCCTATTTTACACCTTAGCCAGCTCACTGCCCCTGCTAATCGCAATCCTTCATCTCCACAATCAAATTGGCACACTCTACTTCCCAATACTTAAACTGTCACATCCCACAACCTCAACTTCTTGAACCAACCTAATATTAAGCATAGCCCTACTCATAGCCTTCATAGTAAAAGCCCCCTTATACGGGCTACACCTATGACTACCCAAAGCCCACGTAGAAGCCCCAATCGCCGGATCCATACTACTAGCCGCCCTACTCCTAAAACTAGGAGGATACGGCATCATACGAATCACCCTACTAGTAAACCCATCATCAAATAACCTTCACTACCCCTTCATCACCCTAGCCCTATGAGGAGCACTAATAACCAGTGCCATTTGCCTACGTCAAACAGACCTAAAATCCCTAATCGCATACTCCTCCGTCAGCCACATGGGCCTAGTTGTAGCTGCCACCATAATCCAAACCCAATGAGCATTTTCAGGAGCAATAATCCTAATAATTTCACATGGCTTAACTTCCTCAATACTATTCTGCCTAGCCAATACCAACTACGAACGAACCCACAGCCGCATTCTATTACTAGCCCGAGGCCTACAACCACTCCTACCCCTTATAGCCACCTGATGACTCCTAGCTAACCTAGCAAACATGGCCCTTCCCCCAACAATCAACCTCATAGCAGAATTAACCATTGTAATCGCCCTATTCAATTGATCAATCCTCACACTCATCCTAACAGGAGCTACTATTCTACTAACCGCTTCATACACCCTATACATACTTATAATAACACAACGAGGTGCCCTGCCATCCCACATCACATCTATTCAAAACTCCTCTACACGGGAACACCTACTCATGGCCCTACACATAATTCCCATAATCCTCCTTATTTTCAAACCCGAACTCATCTCTGGCACCCCCATATGCAAGTATAGTTTCAACCCAAAACATTAGACTGTGATTCTAAAAATAGAAGTTAAACCCTTCTTACCTGCCGAGGGGAGGTCAAACCAACAAGAACTGCTAACTCTTGCATCTGAGTATAAAACCTCAGCCCCCTTACTTTCAAAGGATAATAGTAATCCAATGGTCTTAGGAGCCACTCATCTTGGTGCAAATCCAAGTGAAAGTAATGGACCTATCACTAGTCCTAAACACATTCATATTACTAACCCTAGCCATCCTCCTTACTCCAATTATCTTCCCCTTACTCTCAGACAACCTCAAAAATACCCCCGACATCATTACAAACACAGTAAAAACCTCATTCTTAATCAGTCTGATCCCTATAACAATCTACACCTACTCGGGAACAGAATGCCTAACCACCCTATGAGAATGAAAATACATTATAAACTTCAAAATCCCTATTAGCCTAAAAATGGACTTTTACTCCCTTACATTCTTTCCAATCGCCCTATTCGTATCATGATCCATCCTACAATTCGCAACATGATACATAGCATCAGACCCCTACATTACAAAATTCTTCACCTATCTCCTACTCTTTCTAGTAGCTATACTTATTTTAATCATCGCCAACAACTTCTTTATCCTGTTCATTGGCTGAGAAGGGGTCGGAATCATATCATTCCTCTTAATTAGCTGATGACACGGACGAGCAGAAGCCAACACTGCTGCCCTCCAAGCCATCCTATATAACCGAATTGGGGATATCGGACTGATCCTATGCATGGCATGATTAGCCACTACCTTAAACACCTGAGAAATCCAACAAATCTCTTCACCCTCCCAAGCCCCTACACTCCCCCTACTAGGCCTTATTCTAGCCGCAACAGGAAAATCCGCCCAATTCGGCCTCCATCCATGACTCCCAGCCGCTATAGAAGGTCCAACCCCTGTATCAGCCCTACTCCACTCCAGCACAATAGTAGTTGCCGGAATCTTCCTACTCATTCGAACTAACCCTCTGTTCAACAACAACCAAACCGCCCTAACCCTGTGCCTGTGCCTAGGAGCCCTGTCCACATTATTTGCAGCCACTTGCGCCCTCACCCAAAATGACATTAAAAAAATCATTGCCTTCTCCACCTCAAGCCAACTAGGCCTCATAATAGTAGCCATCGGACTAAACCTCCCTCAACTGGCCTTCCTGCATATCTCAACCCACGCATTTTTCAAAGCTATACTGTTCCTCTGCTCAGGCTCTATCATCCACAGCCTCAACGGAGAACAAGACATTCGAAAAATAGGAGGGCTCCAAAAATTACTACCCACAACTACCTCATGCCTAACTATCGGCAATCTAGCCCTAATAGGAACCCCATTCCTTGCAGGCTTCTACTCAAAAGACCAAATCATCGAATGTCTAAGCACATCATACCTAAATGCCTGAGCCCTCCTACTAACCCTCCTAGCCACAGCCTTCACCGCAGTATACACCACCCGCATAACCGTACTCGTACAAGCTGGCTTCGTACGTATTCCTCCTCTAACCCCAATAAACGAAAACAACCCTGCAGTAATTCATCCAATCACTCGCTTAGCACTAGGCAGCATCACAGCTGGCTTTATTATCACCTCATTCATCATCCCAACCAAAACTCCACCCATAACAATACCCCCATACATTAAACTTATCGCTATAATCGTCACAGTCCTAGGCATCCTCCTAGCCCTAGAAATCTCAAAAATAACTCAAACCATAATCCTCACAAAACAAGGACCCTTCTCAAACTTCTCTACATCACTAGGCTACTTCAACCCCCTAGCACACCGCTTCAGTGTAACAAACCTCCTAACCGCAGGACAGAACATCGCTTCGCACCTAATTGACCTTTCTTGATACAAACTACTGGGCCCAGAAGGCCTAGCCAACCTGCAAACAATAGCAGCTAAAACTACCACTTCCCTCCACTCCGGACTAATCAAAGCCTACCTAGGATCCTTTGCCCTATCTATCCTCATTATTCTCATGTCCATACATAGAACCAACTAATGGCCCTCAATCTTCGTAAAAACCACCCACTACTCAAAACCATCAACAACGCCCTAATTGACCTTCCTACACCATCAAACATCTCAGCTTGATGAAACTTCGGATCCCTTCTAGGTGTCTGCCTAATTACACAAATCGTCACCGGCCTACTACTAGCCACACACTACACAGCAGACACCACACTAGCCTTTAACTCAGTTGCCCACATATGCCGAAACGTACAATTTGGATGATTAATCCGAAACCTCCACGCAAATGGAGCCTCCTTCTTCTTCATCTGCATCTACCTCCACATCGGCCGAGGATTCTACTATGGCTCCTACCTAAACAAAGAAACCTGAAACGTCGGAGTTGTCCTTCTTCTCATCCTCATAGCAACTGCCTTCGTAGGCTACGTCCTACCCTGAGGACAAATATCATTCTGAGGAGCAACAGTAATTACTAACCTGTTCTCAGCAATCCCCTACATCGGCCAAACACTTGTAGAATGAGCCTGAGGAGGATTCTCAGTAGACAACCCCACACTAACCCGATTCTTCGCCCTTCACTTCCTACTGCCATTCCTCATCGTAGGCCTCACACTAGTCCACCTAACCTTCCTACACGAGACAGGCTCAAACAACCCATTAGGAATCCCAGCAGACTGCGACAAAATTCCATTCCACCCCTACTACTCTACAAAAGACATTCTAGGATTCGCACTCCTGCTCATCCTACTAGCCTCCCTAGCTTTATTCTCCCCCAACCTCCTAGGAGACCCAGAAAACTTCACACCGGCCAACCCACTAGCCACACCCCCACACATCAAACCCGAATGATACTTCCTATTCGCATACGCCATTCTGCGCTCCATCCCAAACAAACTAGGAGGAGTACTAGCCCTGGCCGCCTCCGTCCTAGTCCTATTCCTAGCCCCACTACTCCATACATCCAAACAACGCTCACTAACCTTCCGACCTATCTCACAAATCCTATTCTGAGCCCTAGTCGCTAACCTACTCATTTTAACCTGAGTAGGAAGCCAACCAGTTGAGCACCCATTCATCATTATTGGCCAACTAGCCTCCCTATCCTACTTCACAATTATTCTAGTCCTATTCCCCCTCGCAGCGGTACTAGAAAATAAAATACTGAACCTCTAACTACTCTAATAGTTTATAAAAACATTGGTCTTGTAAGCCAAAGATTGAAGACTTCGCCCCTTCTTAGAGTTAGACCCTCAGAAAGAAAGGAATCAAACCTTCCTCACCAACTCCCAAAGCTGGCATTTTCAACTAAACTACTTTCTGAACACTTCCCTACCCCCTAAACAGCCCGAATCGCCCCCCGAGATAGACCCCGCACAAGCTCCAACACCACAAACAAAGTCAACAATAGGCCCCAACCCCCAATTAAAAGCAGCCCCGCCCCCCACGAGTAAAACACAGCTACCCCACTAAAATCCAACCGCACTGAAGACAACCCCCCGCTATCAACCGTTCCCGCATCTACTAGAGACTCCATCCCCCCACCAACCATAATCCCTACCGCTACCACCAGACACATCCCCAAACCATGTCCAACAACCCCTCAATCAGCCCAAGCCTCAGGATAAGGCTCCGCCGCTAACGACACCGAGTAAACAAACACTACCAGTATCCCCCCAAGATAAACCATGATCAACACCAGAGATACAAAGGAAACCCCTAAACTGACTAATCACCCGCACCCAGCAACGGACGCCAAAACCAACCCCACTACCCCGTAGTAAGGGGAGGGGTTGGAAGCAACTGCCAGCCCCCCCAAAACAAAGCAAATCCCTAAAAACAGAACAAACTGCATCATAAATTCCCGCCCGGCCTCTCTCCAGGAATTGCGGCCTGAAAAGCCGCTGTTATTGGAATTTAACTACAGGAACACCCCCCCCCCTTCCCCCCCCAGCATGTTTTCGCATGCTTTACAGGGTATGTACTCTCTGCATTGGGTATTTTTGCCCCATCAGACTATACTATAATGTAGGATACTCCACGCGATACGGGTATGCTATGCCAATTTAACTCAAACATTTAGCCCAAATAGATAATTTTCCTGATTTTCCGGGTCTAGGGACATCYTGTCCCAGCACACCTTTGCGTGCTCCTAGTCTTTTGAATTCGCCCACCTCCAAGGTACTTTTCCCTGCCAAACCCTTTCAGGAACTCACAAGCCAGAGAGCGTGGTTATCTATTGATCGTGTTTCTCACGAGAACCGAGCTACCCCGTGTCAGTTATACCTTCGGTTATTGGCTTCAAGGACATAACATCCCCCTACACCCTAGCCCAACTTGCTCTTTTGCGCCACTGGTTCCTATTTCAGGGCCATAACTTGCCTCTATCCTTCTCTCTTGCTCTTCACAGATACAAGTGGTCGGGATGAATAGTCCCCCCTCTGCCTCGTAATCGCGGCATTCCGACCGTCCTGCGCTTTTTCTCTGGGGGTCCTTTCAATAAACCCTTCAAGTGCGTAGCAGGAGTTATCTTCCTCTTGACATGTACATCACATGTGCGTTCCCCTATCGTTCACCGAAACCCCTGAATTCGCCATGGTCTCATGGTATAACCCGTCGCATACTCGGATCCTGATGCACTTTGACCCCATTCGTTCAGCCGGGCTATTTTCCCCTCTAAGTAACAAATAATGCAGTGCTCACCGGACATAATTACTTTATTTCCCTTTTCTAGGAACTTATATCTAAACCCCACATTTTCACGCATTTTTATGCGTTTATTTTTTTATCTTGACATTTTTCGTTGCAATCGTTAAAATTTTTAGGTAAATTTCCCTACAACAAAACAAAACATTWAACTAATCACTATCCCCCTGACAAATCAACCCCACTAAAATAAAACAAAAATAAAAAACAACCATGCATTCT